ACTCATGCCTTATCGAGCATGTTATGACATTTTAAAATTGGTTTATTCTGCAGCAGCAAACGCTAATCACAATAAAGGTTTGAATGAAACAAGTTTAATCATTAGTAAAGCAGAAGTCAACGAGGGTACGACTGTGAAAAAATTAAAACCCCGAGCTCGAGGACGGAGTTATCCGATAAGAAGATCCACCTGTCATATAACTATTGTGTTAAAAGATATATCTGTAGATGAACAGATGAACAACTAGAATATAGATAAAAGGATAAAGATAAAAGGAAAAAGCAGCTGAGGAATATTTAAAGAAAGAATATTCCATATTAGAAAAACTACAAATACGCTATATTATGTTATGCTTAAAAAAATCCGAACGAATAAAAAAAAAACACACCGATATGATGTTTCACGATATATATAGTAGTGGGGGACTATGGGACAAAAAATAAATCCACTTGGTTTCAGATTGGGCGCAACCCAAGGGCATCATTCTCTTTGGTTTGCACAACCCAAAAATTATTCCGAAGATCTACAAGAAGATCAAAAAATACGAGATTGTATCAAAAATTATGTACAAAAAAATCTGAAAATATCCTCTAATGTCGAGGGAATTGCACGTATAGAGATTCAAAAAAGAATCGATTTGATTCAAGTGATAATCTATATGGGATTCCCCAAGTTATTAATAGAAGAAAGGACTCGAAAAATCGAAGAATTACAATTCAATGTACAAAAAGAACTCAATTGTGTAAACCGAAAACTCAACATTGCTATTACAAGAATTGTAAACCCTTATGGGCACCCCAATATTCTTGCGGAATTTATAGCCGGGCAATTAAAAAATAGAGTTTCATTTCGCAAAGCAATGAAAAAAGCTATTGAATTAACTGAGCAAGCAGGTACAAAAGGAATTCAAGTACAAATTGCAGGTCGTATCGACGGAAAAGAAATTGCACGTGTCGAATGGATCAGAGAAGGTAGGGTTCCTCTACAAACCATTCGAGCCAAAATAGACTATTGCTCCTACGCAGTTCGAACTATCTATGGGGTATTAGGTATCAAAATTTGGATATTTGTAAACGAAGAATAATAAACATTTACTTAACTTGTATTTAGTTCTATTTCTATTTAATGATAAAAAAATGAACAATTCTATAAGGTTGAATAAAAATTCAATTAATCATTTGATATAATTGCTATGCTTAGTGTGTGACTCGTTGGTTTTTCTATTAGGATTAGGTTTCAAAAAAATGGAATAACTCGTAGTACGAACTAATAACTATAGAACTAATAACCAACTCATTGCTTCGCATTATCTGGATATAAAGAAAGAGCCAGTCAAAATATGATATAGATATATAGGATATATATATAAGTCATATCATTGTAGCAACTGAAATCTTTTTTGCAAAAAAAAAATATAAACCAATCTGATTATTGGTTGTAAAGCAAGAAAAGGATACAGATAAATGGAAAGGTGAGAGAAAGATAGAAAAAGAATACCAACGATATACGATTCCAATATGTACGGTCTATGAGTCATCTCATAAAAAAGAATGTAATAAAGCATCAATACTGATTGATCCCTAATTAGACAAATACGTGGATAGAACCACAAATAAAGAGCCCCGAGCCAATAAAGACTGAGAAGGTTGACTCAAAAATTTCATTAGGAGCTCCGTTGTAGAATTCAGACCTAATCATTACTCAAGAGGTGGTGGGAACGATAGAACCTGTGAATGCATAAGATTCTATTGAAAAGGAATCCTAATGATTCAGTAGGTAGGATGGCGGAACGAACCAAATTTTTTTTTGAAAGATTGTGTTGTCATAGACTAATCTTACAACTGAATGTTGAAAGAGTAAATATTCGCCCGCGAATTTTTTTTTATGAAGGTTGAATAAATTCGATTATGATAAGAAAAAGCAAAATCAAATAAAGATTCATTATAAGATTAAATAGAATACGTGGTTAATTATATATATATATAAAATCAAAAGAAAAAAAAAATTATATTATTCTATTAAATAAATGGAATTTTAAAGAATACCCCGATTCAGTATATTATTCACCATGTATTTGATTTTTAATCGTTTAATTCGCGAGGAGCTGGATGAGAAGAAATTCTCATGTCCAGTTCTGTAATAGAGATGGATGGAATTGATAAACAACCATCAACTATAACCCCAAAAGAACCAGATTCCGTAAACAACATAGAGGAAGAATGAAAGGAATATCTTATCGAGGTAATCGTATTTGCTTTGGTAGATATGCTCTTCAAGCACTTGAACCTGCTTGGATCACGTCTAGACAAATAGAAGCGGGGCGTCGCGCAATGACACGAAACGCACGCCGCGGTGGAAAAATATGGGTACGTATATTTCCAGACAAACCAGTTACAGTAAGACCAACCGAAACGCGTATGGGTTCGGGGAAAGGATCTCCCGAATATTGGGTAGCTGTTGTTAAACCCGGCAGAATACTTTATGAAATGAGCGGAGTGGCAGAAAATATAGCCAGAAGGGCTATTTCAATAGCGGCATCAAAAATGCCTATACGAACTCAATTCATTCTTTCGGTATAGGATAGAAATGTAGAACAAAAGGAAATAATTTTTTTGATAAAAAAAAACAATTGTAGGTTTCTTGTTTTGAACAAACAATATTTCTTTTTTTTTCACCCTTTACATTGAAAAGACACAATCAATAAAAAAAGATATGATTCAACCTCAAACCTATTTGAATGTAGCCGATAACAGCGGGGCTCGAGAATTGATGTGTATTCGAATCATAGGAGCTAGTAATCGACGATATGCTCATATTGGTGACGTTATTGTTGCTGTAATCAAAGAAGCAGTGCCAAATACACCTCTAGAAAGATCAGAAGTGATCCGAGCTGTAATTGTACGTACTTGTAAAGAACTCAAACGCGACAACGGTATGATAATACGATATGATGACAACGCTGCAGTTGTTATTGATCAAGAAGGAAATCCAAAGGGAACCCGAATTTTTGGCGCGATCCCCCGGGAATTAAGACAGTTAAATTTTACTAAAATAGTTTCATTAGCACCCGAAGTATTATAAGGGAATACCATGATATAGTTTATAATATTTGAATGAAATGGATTACTTTAATTAGTAGATTGTTTGTATATCACGTATATACCTTTTAAAATTCATAAATATTTATGAATTTAGAAAAAAAAAGAAATAGAGCATGTTGATTATATCAAAATTCGGGGGCAACAATAATCTTAGTTTATCATGAGTAAAGACACTATTGCTGACATAATAACCTCTATACGCAATGCTGACATGAATGAAAAAAGAACAGTTCGAATACCATCTACTAATATCACTGAAAATATTGTTAAAATCCTTTTACGAGAAGGTTTTATTGAAAACGTGAGAAAACATCAGGAAAGCAATAATTTTTTTTTGGTTTTAACCCTACGACATAGAAGAAATAGGAAAGGACCATATAGAACTGTTTTAAATTTAAAACGGATCAGTCGGCCCGGCCTACGAATCTATTCTAACTATCAACGAATTCCGAGAATTTTAGGCGGAATGGGGATTGTAATTCTTTCTACTTCTCGAGGGATAATGACAGACCGAGAGGCTCGAATAGAAGGAATCGGCGGGGAAATTTTGTGTTATATATGGTAATCTTTCTGATAGCCAAACCATATGCGAAATTTTCATATTTGTGAAAAAAAAGAGTAAAAGGTAGGTTTATAATATTATGCCTCTTTAATTAGTTGATGTTTCAAAGCCGTTTTACCTGGAATGCAAGAGAAAGAACAAAAACAGATTTGCGAAGGTTTAATTACTGAGCTACGTCCCAATGGTATGTATGTTTCGAGTTCATTTAGATAACAAAAATCAATCCGATTCTAGGTTTTGCTTCGGGAAAGGTTCAACGTAATTTTATACATATACTCCCTATAAATTAACAAAATTATGGTAAGTTCTTATGATTCAACTAAAGGGAATATAATTTGAATATTATATTCAGTATATTCAAAAGTAAAGACTCAAATAATTGGGTGATTTTTTGATTTCAACATTCTTTCGTAGGGATACAATTCGAAGTTAAAAATTTTAAGAAATTTATTTTCTTCCAATTAAATTAAGTAGATTCAGAATTAAGAAAAGGAGTGACAAATATGAAAATAAGGGCCTCCGTTCGTAAAATTTGTGAAAAATGTCGATTGATCCGTAGGCGGGGACGAATTATAGTAATTTGTTCCAACCCGAGACATAAACAAAGACAAGGATAATTGTTTTAAATCAAAAAGGACTCCCGAAATCTAAAGGACCTGATATACAGATGTACAAAAAAATCAGTAAAAAAACCAGGATCCGTTTTGACATGAAATGGATATATCCATATATCTCTGACTTATATTTATGAGATGATAAAATATGGCAAAACCTATACCAAAAATTGGTTCACGTAGAAATAGACGTATTGGTTCACGTAAGAATGCGCGTAGAATCCCAAAGGGAGTTATTCATGTTCAAGCAAGTTTCAACAATACCATTGTGACTGTTACAGATGTACGAGGGCGAGTAATTTCTTGGTCCTCCGCCGGTAGTTGTGGATTCAAGGGTACAAGAAGAGGAACACCATTTGCCGCTCAAACCGCAGCGGGAAATGCTATTCGGACAGTGGTGGATCAAGGTATGCAACGAGCAGAAGTCATGATAAAGGGCCCCGGTCTCGGGAGAGATGCGGCATTAAGAGCTATTCGTAGAAGTGGTATACTATTAAGTTTCATACGGGATGTAACCCCTATGCCACATAATGGCTGTAGGCCCCCCAAAAAAAGACGTGTGTAACCATTGAAGAGATTTCAAGAGAAATAAATAATTCAATGATTTGATCAAATAATATTACTATGGTTCGAGAGAAAGTAACAGTATCTACTCGGACACTGCAGTGGAAGTGTGTTGAATCAAGAGCAGACAGTAAGCGTCTTTATTATGGACGCTTTATT